ATTCAAATCATTCAAATATTTTTGACATAGAAATGAAATCTAAAAAATAGATGGAAATAAATTGCGTCCAATAGGATTTGAACCTATACAAAAGGTTTAGAAGACCTCTGTCCTATCCATTAGACAATGGACGCTTTTCATTCCGACTTTTTTATTTCTAATTTTTTGCCTTTCCTATCTTGATATCCTGCTCGTAAAAAAATTTTTGGATTGTATGTGAAAGAATTTCGGGAATAAAAAAGGGGTGTATTTACATTTATTCACATTAATGATATATGCGTTATTATCATAATAAATATATAGCTATAGCGGGTAGCGGGAATCGAACCCGCATCGTTAGCTTGGAAGGCTAGGGGTTATAGTCGACGTCAATTCATCATTTAAAATTTGAACGTCTCTAATTCAAAACCGAACATGAAACTTTGGTTTCATTCGGCTCCTTTATGGAAGATCGAGTCCCAGATCTAAGTCGTAAACGTAATACAAATAAAAAAATTAGAACCATAACATCTATGTCAGCTTTTCTGCCTGAATGCATCCAAAACAACTCGCTTTTTAGATGATCCCTCTAGAAGAGTGGAATTATAACAAATCCTTCTAGTTACTTCGTTCTTTATTTCTACTTGCGCGAATCCTGAGGAAAATAATTGTGTTTCCACCGAGCTGAAACAATATATAGATGGCTTTAGTAAACCAAAGTCATCGTTTAATTTTTATAGCTATTTTGCTCCAATCTCCCCTCTAAAAAAAAATTGAAGATCTAGTTACGATTAGAAAAATACTTTGTGTATCTCCCTCCATGGATTCTTTACTCATACTCATTCAATTGGAAGTCTTTATCCAATTCAAAAAAAATTATGCTTCGCGATTCCATAATCCAATTTTGGGAATTTATAATATTTATAATTGACCTTTGGATACAAATCACGAGAATGTATATTCTTCCTCAAATCGTTTATTGAGAGGTAAAGGATGAAATCCTTTCTAAGAAATAAAGTTTTTAATCGGAACGGAATATGAATAAAACCGAAAGACCCCTTAACTATTTCAGTTGTTAATAGAACGAATCACACTTTTACCACTAAACTATACCCGCTACAATGTGATTATTGTATATGAATGGATCATTTGTCGAACAAGATCATCGTACGTAATCAAGATAGGATCGGAACGGAACAAAATAATGAAATTAGAATGTTGACGTTTTTTTCGGGGAGAACTTGATGAGATAGGCAAAGGAAAGCCTATTGAAATAACAAGTTCTATCTTGGGTGAGTTATTTAGTGACAGGTGTGGTCCGAAAGAACCATTGAAGTCAGAACATAAAAAGAAATTGTGTAAGAATCCACAGCTCTATTTTATTCTTTTTTAGATTCTAAATCGAGAAAATAAAAGTTGGAAAATAACATGAATAATAAGAAATGGCATTTATATCCTATATCGCCTATATCATAGGAATAAAAAAAACACCTATATTGTTGTTGATGCAATGTATTTTTGATTTCAAATCAGATGAATAATTTCATGTATGATTCATTGGAACAAAACAATAAACGGCCTGGTCAGTACCTATCCAGGCCGGGGAATAAAAGAAGCTTTCATACGAAATCGAAAAAAGGGGTATTCTTTATTTAATTTACTTTATTTTTTGCGGGTATTCCCGTTATCTAAATGTAATTTAATTGCTGAAAAACTTAAAAAATTTGTATCTTTTGTAGTGGTATCTATAATTGATTCTATAGTCTAGAATAAAGAAAGAAAAAGAAAGATTTTTTCTTTACTTCATGTGTATTTCTTTACTTCATGTGTAACATAGTAATTATCCTTTGTTTAATTGGGAGAGATGGCTGAGTGGACTAAAGCGTCGGATTGCTAATCCGTTGTACGAGTTATTCGTACCGAGGGTTCGAATCCCTCTCTTTCCGTTTATCTTTATTCTGATGACTTGAGATTTTATTTCAAATTCGAAATAAAATCTCGAGCACTTTTTTATCATAGCATAGTTAGATATCTAGAATAGATAAAATCATAATAAAATTCAGAAATCAAGCAAGAAAAAATCCCTTATTTTTTTATTCCTCACGTCCAGGATTACGTCCCGGATCATTAGATAGGAATCCGAAGATGAAGAGAGAAACAAAGAATATCACCACTGTGTAAACGAAGAGTTTGAGAGTAAGCATTACAAAATCTCCAAGATAAGATCATTTTTGGTAAAAAGGGAATAGATTATCCATTTTTATACCACATATTCCATTTTGACACCAAACCAAGAAATAAAGTGGTTTCTCTAAAAGAAAGGAAGTTTCATAAATTCATTTGTAATAAGACTAAGACAAGAAGACTCTTTCGGTATGAAAATTATCTTTTATGCGCACAACACAATTCAATTAGTTTTTTATTGTGGGGACCCTATACTATATAGGTATAGGGTCCTTGTTCACTGGAAGTAGAAGGTTAGAATGAGGAAGTGAGGTGATCTCGATTCATCGCGCTTATCCAAGAATTTCCATGTTTGAATTGAGGGTTCACAATGTAAGACTTATCTGATCTTATCAATTGATTGTTAGAATCTTTTTTTTATTGAAAAAATCATGAATGTTTTGTTTGTAGGACAGTATTAAAGATTTTATCGAAAACTGACAGCAGCTTGCCAAACAAAGGCTAAGAGAAAAAAGAACAAAGGTATGACTGGCATAACATCTACGATTGGATTGAAAAAAGCATAAGCCTCGGGCAATTTGGCAAAGAAAAAATGACTCGAATGAAGTATAGAATTAAGATAGATACAGATCAAACTAAAGATATTAAGCATAACAAATGTTTTATTCTTGGAGATAATTGTATTTTGATTGAGTTATCGATATAAGGTAAAAATGAAGAAAGTTCAAATAGACCAAAAAATCCTTCTTTTTCTTTGACTAACCCAATCAAAAATCCTTCTATTCTCAAACGAAAATAGAAGGAATCGTATTTTCATACAATATCTTAATTGAATTCTATGTAATGATCAATAAATTCAGTTTTATTTTACAACTACACGTGTCAAATCTTAGTAACAATCTAATGGATTCCATAGATATTTGGGCGGGAATTGACGAACAACTAATACCTATATTAGTGTTTATTAGTGTTGAATAGAAATTTCAATGGGGCGTGGCCAAGTGGTAAGGCAACGGGTTTTGGTCCCGCGACTCGGAGGTTCGAATCCTTCCGTCCCAGAGCCGTCCAATTCATAAAGATTTTTTTGTTCTTTTAAAAATCTTCTCTTTAGTTTAAGAGTGTAATGTTTATTTAATAGTTCTAGTTCCTTGTTTATGATTTATATTATAATTAAAATGACTCAGAAAAGAATCATATCTTTGACTTTCTTTCTCACAAACCAAATCCGAGTACCGATGACATACAGAATCTATTTGTGATCCTGGATAGGATAGGAATATGGATCAATGTAAAATTTCTAATAAATAAAAAAAATAAAATAGGATGTTCAGTGGCATGTCTTGCTCAACTTCATATTGAAGTTAGTTACTTAGAAAAACTTTACGTCCTATATCTATTTATTTTATTTGAATTATCAATCCTGCATTCTGAATCGAAATGTGAAAGCCCCATATTCCTTATTTCTTTTATATTCTTATCTCTAAAGAAAATAGGGTACTAATTCTATCTTGATGCTGAATTCTAAACAGTAGGTAGGGGGCTTTGGTACTAATTTAATTGCATCACTGGGATTAAGACTCCCAAAACAAACTTGTTTTGGGTAAAAAAAAATATGTATCTGTTTGTCTTTTCACTTATACAAGATTGTCCAGCATACCGTAAGAGGACCTTCCTTTTTTATTTAGGACTCATGAGACCCATAAAATTTGTCAGTAGATGGGAGTTAATCCGCAATGGGTGGTATAAATTTGAATATGGATGTCTGTCCTCCGGATCTTATTAACAAATTAACAAAAAAAGAAAGTTCAATATGTAACAGATGTATTTTTTTTACCTAATTTTTTTGATTTCGCATTGGGTTCTAGTTTAGAATTGTAAATCCATGTAATGATTGTATCAGAGGGTTGTTTTATACATTCTATTGACTTTACTTTATTACATCCATTACTTTGTTATCATTTTATTCTTTGTTTTTTTTTATGTAGCTGGGTGAAATCATTGATGATTCAATTGGAAAATAAATTCAATATATTATGTTTATGATGATTTGTGTTTCCTTAATCAATAAGTCGGAACAACTTCGTAAGCATATCTTCGATATAGAAATTGAAAAGATTCAATTCTAACAAAATCCCCTTTTGGATTTGAAACTTTTGTTGAAATTGGAAAAACTATTTCGATCAAAAGTGTATCGCGCGGGAATCAATCGTTCGTATGATTCTTCGATAGTCAATAAATCACAAAAGGCCTTTTTGAAACGATTAAGGATCAAGTAATGTCTAAACCCAATGATTCAAAACAAAGATAAACGATCCCGGAAGAAGAAAACGCCATTTTCAATTGTCTCCACAATTTGAGCAGAAGCAGAATAAGTAATTAAAAATTAAAAAAATTGATTCTAAACGAGACAAAAAAATTGGTTAGAGACAGCTCAATAAATGAAATGCCATCGGGTTTTTTCCTTTGAACTCTTTGAGAATTGTCCAACTTGAGTTATAAATACGAATTATTTTTTCTTTTCGGTTTTTTCGGGAAGGAAGAATAAAAAACGACTAAAATCATTGTCATAGTTTAATTGAATTGGTTTGATGATTTTATGGATCTATTTGCTACTATATATACTATGACTATATATATATACTATAACTATAAGTAGAGTATAATTATTAAATTTGAATCATTCTTTCTCAAGCCGTACGAGGAAAAAGCCTCCTATACGTTTCTAAGGGAGGAATTGTTCATCTATATCTATCCCAATAAGCTATCTATCGAATCGTTGCAATTGATGTTCGATCCCGAAGAGAAGGAAGAGATCTTCGGAAAGTGGGTTTTTACGATCCAATAAAGAATCAAACTTATTCAAACGTTCTCGCTATTCTATATTTACTTGAAAAATTTACTTGAAAAAGGAGCTCAACCTACGGGAACCATTCATTATATTTCAAAGAAGCCAGAGATACTTAAGGAACTTCGCGTTAATTACAAAAAAATTAAAAAGAAAGAAGGGGTGCCCCTAGGCTAGCTTTGTGTCATTTTTTCTTCACTATTCCCCTCCTCCTTTCCCCATTTTTTTGTTCTATTCATATTGATTTTATATATCTAATATTCTAATCTAATCTATTATATATATATATAATAATATATAAATATAGTAAAGTAATATGAGATCATATGGGATAATATAATTATAAATGTACCTTTATGAATATTGAATAAACTCGAGATTTTATTCTTCCTTATTTCTTTTCTACATTTACACTTTTTTTATTCTCTTTATATTCTCTATGTAGGTTATCTATGAAGTGCCAATCCAACAAAAGTCCTTATTATGGGATTCTTTGAATTTCTTTTCTCGACGCTCATATTGACAATAGTGTATTGATCAAATATAATTGATCATGGATAAATAGATCTACATTATCCACGACCTATAAGTTTTTCTTTTTTACTTAACTTCATGTAAGTGATGGGTTCCGTGGATTCGATTGACACAACACAAGAAGTCTCTTCTGAATAAAAAAAAAGGAAAAATCTATTTTTCCTTTTTTTTCCGATCGTATCTACACGTCATAATGAAATTTTTGGGTTGCTAACTCAACGGTAGAGTACTCGGCTTTTAAGTGCGGCTAGAATTTTTTACACATTTGGATGAAGCAACGGATTCGTCCATACCATTGGTAGAGTTTGTAAGACCACGACTGATCCTGAGAGGGAATGAATGGAAAAAACAGCATGTCGTATAAACGAATAACTCTAAGATAAGAGTGCTTAATCCTTACGGGATCGGTACAAAATCTTGTTTGTATTCTTAGAGTTTTAATTCTTAGAGCGGTACAAAAAAACCAATTCATGCTTGGATCGAGTGAATAAATGGATAGAGCCGAAAAGCTCAAATTATAGGGAAACAAAAAAAAAGCAACGAGCTTCTGTTCTTAATTCGAATAATTACCCGATCTAATTATACGTTAGAAATATATTAGTCCCTGGTGCGGGAAAAGGTTATTTCATAACCTTAAAAGTGGATTCTCCACTTTTTTTATGAATCCTAACTATTAACTATATCCTTGAGTGGAGACGAATGTGTAGAAGAAACAGTATATTGAGAAACAAAATTTATTCTAAAGTCAAAAGAGCGATCGGGTTGCAAAAATAAAGGATTTCTAACTATCTCGGTATTTTATAACGAACAAAACCCAATTGGATGGAAAAAGAGAGAATCCGTTGATTAATCATCTCCAAGGTATCTATTTTTTTTTTTTTTTTTACTATATGCCCGGATACCTTGTTTTGGCTGTATCGTACTATGTTTCGTATCATTTGATGGCCCAAGAAATCCCCATCTTTGGTTCAAATCTAATTTTAAATGGAGGAATTACAAGGATATTTAAAGATAGATAGATCTCGAGAACGAGACTTCCTATATCCACTTCTCTTTCAGGAATACATTTATGCACTTGCTCATGATCATGGGTTAAATAAATCGATTCCTTATGAGCCTATGGAAAATTTAAGTTATGCCAATAAATATAGTTTACTAATTGTTAAACGTTTAATTACTCAAATGTATCAACAGAAGCATTTGATTTTTTTGGCTAATGATTCGAATCAAAATCAATTAGTTGGGTATAATAAAATTTTTGATTCTCAAATGATATCAGAGGGGTTTGCAGTCATTGTGGAAATTCCATTCTCACTGCGATTAGTATCTTCCCTAGAAGGTAAAAAAGAAATAGTCAAATCTATTAATTTACGATCAATTCATTCCATATTTCCTTTTTTAGAGGATAAATTATCACATTTAAATCATGTATTAGATATCCTAATACCCCATCCTATCCATCTGGAACTATTGGTTCAAATCCTTCGTTGTTGGATACAAGATGTCCCCTTTTTGCACTTATTGAGACTCTTTCTCTACGAGTATCATCATTGGAATATTCTTATTACTCAAAAAAATCAAATGAATTTCTTTTTTTCAAAAGAGAATCAAAGATTTTTTCTGTTCCTATATAATTTTCATGTATATGAGTCGGAATCCATATTCGTTTTTCTGCGTAAACAATCTTCTCATTTACGATCAACATCCTCTAGAACTTTTCTTGATCGAACACATTTTTTTGGAAAAATAGAACATTTTTTAGTGGTTTTTCGTAATGATTTTCATACCATCCTTTGGTTGTTCAAGGATATTTTCATCCATTATTTCAGATATCAAGGAAAATCAATTCTGTCTTCAAAAGGAACTCCTCTTCTGATGAAGAAATGGAAATATTACCTTGTAAATTTATGGGAATGTCATTTTTTTTTTTGGTCTCAACCGAATAGGATTCATATAAA